TAAAACTACATCGGATCTTTCCTGAAATATACCCTAGAATCAGATCTTCATTATCTAAACGAACCCGGAACATGCCATTGGGCAGTGATTCCGTAATTAAACCTTCATAAATCCATTTTTGTTCTTTCATTCGAGGTAATCCCTTAAAAGTATTAATTCATGGAAGAGGAGTGATATTTGTATGCTTTTTTTGTCACAAATACGAATAGGAAGTTACCGACCCAATTCGGATACCGGAAAGATCACCATATATAACACAAAATTTCTCCCCCGATTCTTTCTAGTCGAGCCTCTCGATCTGTCATTATGCCTCGAGAAGTCGAAAGAATTACAAGCCCCATTCCTCCTAAAATCTTAGGGATTCGTTGATAGGTAGAATAGATTCGTACACCGGGTCGGCTTATACGTTTTAAAATAGTTCTATATGGCCCTTTTCTATGCCTTCTTCTATATCGTAGGGTTGAAACTAAGAAATTTGTGTTCTTTTCTCGGTGTTTCCTCACGTTTTCGATAAAGCCTTCTCGTAGAAGTATTTTCACAATGTTTTCGGTAATATTAGTAGATGCTATTCGAACCAGTTCTTTGTTAGCCATCTCCGCGTTTCGTATAGAAGTTATTATGTCGGCAATAGTGTCCCTACCCATGATGAGCTATAATCATTGGTGCCTTCGAGTTTTTTTTATTAGCAACATGTTCTTTTTTTTTTTTTTCTTTATCAATTATTAATATTAAGGGATATACGTGAGACACAATCTACTAATTCATTGAATCTATTTCAGATACACTACTAAAAATATTATGGTTTCGCCTATGAGTCTTCATAATACCTCAGGGGCTAATGAGACTATTTTAGTAAAATTCAACTGTCTCAATTCCCAAGCGATCGCACCAAAGACTCGAGTTCCTTTTGGATTGCCTTTTTGATCAATGACAACTGCAGCATTGTCATCATATTTTATTATCATGCCATTGTCACGTTTGAGTTCTTTACATGTACGTACAACTACAGCTCTGATCACTTCTGATCTTTCTAGAGGCATATGAGGCATTGCTTCTTTGATTACAGCAACAATAATGTCACCAATATGAGCATATTGGCGATTACTAGCTCCTATGATTCGAATACACATCAATTTTCGAGCTCCGCTGTTGTCCGCGACATTTAAATGGGTCTGAGATTGAATCATAGCTTTTTTTTTTCTTTTCTTTCAATCCAAAGAAAGGGCAAAGGAAAAAAGAAATATTGTTTGGCCAGAAAAAAAACCAACTGCAGGTTGGTTTTTCATCAGAAAGACCTCTTTCCTTTGTTTGCATATCCCTATTCGACAATAAGGAATTGGGTGCGTATAGGCATTTTGGACGCAGCTATTTCAATAGCTTCTCTGGCTACTTTTTCTGCTACCCCACCCATTTCATAAAGTATTCGACCCGGTTTCACGACAGATACCCAATATTCGGGAGATCCTTTCCCCGAACCCATACGCGTTTCCGTTGGTCTTATTGTAACAGGTTTGTCTGGAAATATGCGTACCCATACTTTTCCACCACGACGTGCATACCGTGTCATTGCTCTTCGTCCTGCTTCTATTTGTCTAGATGTGATCCAAGCTGGCTCAAGTGCCTGAAGAGCGTATCTACCGAAACAAATCCGATTGCCTCGATAAGAAACGCCCCGCATTCTTCCTCTATGTTGTTTACGGAATCTGGTTCGTTTGGGGTTATAGTTGATGGTTATTTCACAATTCCATCTCTACTGCAGAACCGGACATGAGAGTTTCTTCTCATCCAGCTCCTCGCGAATGAAACGATTCAATAATATTAGAGATAGGTATTCAATAAATAATACACTGAATCATAGGACTCTTTTTTTTTAGATCTAAGATTGTATACACGAATAGACATATAGTTATTTCTATACATCTAGAATCTAATTTCATTTAGAATTTCTTTTTGAGATTTTTGATATAAGAGATAACCAATCTTGATTTGGACTTTTAGGGAATATTCTAAAACGTCGTAAGGCTGTCGCGGGCGAATATTGACTCTGTCAAGATCTGGTTTATCCGAAGGGTCAGTCCATGACCTCTCAGAATAAATGAATTGGTTTCTGGTGCGTTCCGCCATCCCACCCAATGAATTATTAGAATTCGTTTTCAATAGAATCTTCTGCAGTCACAGGTTCCGTCGTTCCCATCACTTCTTGCTGAATGGCTAGGCCTAATTTTACGCAATGGAGCTCGGACGTAATGGAATTTGTTGTTCCTGAGTCAATTTCCTCAGCCTTTAATTGACTTGATGCTCTTTTTTTTTTTAGGTTCTTCCTACGTATTGATGCTTTATTACACTGCCTTTTCTGAGATGATTCATAGACCATACATATTGGAATTATATATCATGGATATTCGAGTTCTTTCTTTCTATCACCCTTCCATTTACCCGATCCTTTTCTTTCACAATCCATAATCAGAGTGATTTTTCTTTATGTAAAAAGAGTTCAGTTGCTACAACTCTCTGATCAATCGATCATAGAGTGACTGGTGCCTTGGATTCAGATAATACGAAGCAATGAGCTGGTTATTAGTTCTATAGTTATTAGTTCTATAGTTATGAGTTCTATCGTTATTAGCTTATACTCTTATTGTGGTATGGGCCGTACCCCTTTTTTTGAACCCTAACTTCAATTTAAAGGAAATAACCGACGAGTCACACACTAAGCATAGCAATTATACCAAAGGGTCAATCCAATTTTTATTCAATCCTATAAAATAAAAAGAAAAAAAAAAGAATTGCTCATTTTAGTTTTTGATTGAACGAAAAGGGATGAAAGAGTTTGTCATTTTGTGTTCTATCGTTGGATAGAACGGAAATTAAAATAAAGGATTTCTTATTCCTCGTCCGCAAATATCCAAATTTTGATGCCTAATACCCCATAAACCATTCGAACTGTATATGAACAATAATCTATTTTAGCTCGAATGGTTTGTAGTGGAACCCTACCTTCTCTGATCCATTCGACACGTGCAATTTCTTTTCCGTTGATACGGCCTGCAATTTTTATTTGAATTCCTTTTGTATTCCTATTCCCTAGGGCAATGGATTTTTGAATCGCGTTTTTCATCACCAGTCGAACTGGAACTCTTTCTTTTAAATTTGTGGCTATGTATTCTGCAAGAATAGTGGGCTGTCCATAGGGCTTTGTAATTATTGTGATAGCAATGTTGAGTTTATGGTTCACAGAATTAAATCTTTTTTCTAGATTGGTCTGTAATTCTTGGATTCTTTGTGGTTTCCCCTTTCTTAAAAATTTTGGCAAGTCTGGGAAGCTCGTATAGATTATGACCTTTATCACATCGATACTTTTTTGAATCTCTATACGTGAAATGATTGTCTCATCGGAAAGGATGTTTTTTTTTATTTTTATATTTTTCTTTATACAATCACGTACAAAATTCTTGATACAATCACGTATTTTTTGATCTTCCTGAAGACCTTTGGAGTAATTTTTTGGTTCTGCAAACCAAAGGGAATGATGTCTTTGGGTTGTACCAAGTCTCAAACCAAGTGGATTTATTTTTTGTCCCATACATCCTCACTCTCCCTATTAGCCCAGTTCAATTTCAATCTGTCCCGATCTATCATATTGAAATACCTCTTTCTTATGTCTGTATATTTAGTATATATCTCTATCCATCTTTTTTTTATCCATATGTGTTCTTTCGATATATCTTTCAATACAATAGTTATATGACAGGGGGTTCTTCTTATCGGATAACTATGTCCTCGTGTTTTATCCATATGTAGTCTTTCGATATATCTTTCAACACAATAGTTATATGACAGGTGGTTCTTTTTATCGGATAACTATGTCCTCGCGCTCGAGGTTTTAACTTTTTCCTGATAGTACCCCTGTTGACTTCGGCTTTACTAATGATTAAATCCGTTTTCTTTATCCTCATATTGTGACTCGCATTGGCTGCTGCAGAATAAACCAATTTATAAATAGGGTAACATGCTCGATAAGGCATGAGTGCTAGTATCATAAGTGTTTCTTTGTAGGAACGTCCACGAATATGATCAATGACTCTTCGTGCTTTGTTAGCAGACAGACAGATATGTTTACCTACAGCGTATACTTCTCCAATTTCGTTCTTCTTTATCATCAGGTTTACCTCCCACGAATGAACGATGAGCACCTAATATTCACTTTTTTAATTCAGATTAACGACGAGATTTGTTATCGTTTCTCGTATGTTCCCGGAAATTAAGAGTAGGTGCAAATTCTCCCAATTTTTGACCTACCATACGCTCTGTTATATAAACAGGCAAATGCTCCTTTCCATTATGAATGGCGATTGTATGTCCGATCATTGTGGGTATAATGGTAGATGCCCGGGACCAAGTTATTATTATTTCTTTTTCCCCCTTGAGGTTGAGTTTCTCAATTTTTCCTAATAAATGATTTGCTACAAAAGGATTTTTTTTTTTTGAACGTGGCACAGCTACTTACTCCTATCTTTTTTCTTTTGTAAAGACGAAGAAACATATTCGATGTTCAAGATTTTCCTATTTAGTACGTCGACGAAGAATGAAACTATCGCTATATTTATTCCGTTTTCTACTTCTTCTTCCAAGTGCAGGATAACCCCAAGGGGTTGTAGGGTGTTTTCTACCAATGGGGGCCCTTCCTTCGCCACCCCCATGAGGATGGTCTACAGGGTTCATAACCACTCCTCTGACTACAGGACGCTTACCTAGCCAACGCTTAGATCCGGCTTTACGCATCAAACTTTTCTGTCTCACCCCAATATTACCCACTTGCCCGACTGTTGCTGAGCAGTTTTTTGATATCAAACGGACCTCCCCAGATGGTAATCTTAATGTGGCCGATTTACCTTCTTTTGCAATCAGTTTTGCTACAGTCCCCGCTGCTCTAGCCAACTGTCCACCTTTTCCAAGTGTGATTTCTATGTTATGTATGGCCGTGCCTAAGGGCATATCGGTTGAAGTAGATTCGTCTTTTTGATCAATCAAAATCTCTTCCCAAACTGTACAAGCTTTTTTCAAAAGCATACGGCTTTCTGAATGTATAGGAGGATATCTAGACGGATGGATCCTATCTGAATCATATGATGAAGTATCACATGAGTGGATAAATAGGTATCCAAATATGCCGAATCCCTCATGTGATGATATTCTACATTCTCGGTCTCTCCGTTCCGTCATCTGGCTTATGTTCTTCAGGTAGCATTCAGACCGAATGACTCTATGAAATTACGTCAATACTTCAAAATATTAGGGGTAACGTAGGAGACATCTCTATTTTTCCCCGGGGGGTAGAATTATCACTGCTTAGCTTTCAATTCGCCTCTGACCATCAAATGAAATGTGCATAATCTCTATTCTTCTCTTTGAAACATAAGGGCGTTTCTGGTTCTGTCAGTGCTTCAAACCATTTTGTCTTCTCCATATTACGATATCTCTAGAGTCAATAATTTTATTGAAGGAACTACTAAACTCAATCACTTGCTGTTGTTACTCTTCAGTTTTCTGTTGAGGTCTATGCCATAGAGGCATTCAAATAGGATCTGTGATCGATTTCTAGGTTTCGTCGTAAACCTGATTGGTTATTTCCAATTACGTAAATCCATGGTTCAAACCGCACTCAAAGGTAGGGCATTTCCCAGTGAGATAGGAACGTCTGTACCCGAAAGAATGGTATCTCCAATTCTCGTCCCTCTGGGATGTAAAATATATCTCTTCTCACCATCCCCATAGTGTATGAGACAAATGTGTGCATTTCGATTAGGGTCGTATTCTATGGTTACGATTCTCCCAGATATGTCTTTTTCATTCCGTCGAAAATCGATTGTACGGTATAGACGCTTATGACCTCCCCCTCTATGCCTTGCGGTAATGATTCCTCTGGCATTCCTCCCTTTCCTACAATGACGCTGTCCAGAGATCAAATTCTTTCGTGGATTGGATTTCACTCGACTGTCTGCGGCCCCAGTGCGTGTGCTCTGGGTAAAAGTTTTGTATAAATGGATCGCCGTGTTATTCAGTATTTTGATTAAAGCTCTTTTCTTTCTACAAAAGGGATGGAATAGAATAACCCGGTTGAAGCGTAATGATCATACGTCTGTAATGCATTGTATGTCCCCTACTAGGGCCCATTCTTCGACCCTTTCCCGGGAGCCGATGACTATTCATCGCTATTACCTTAACCCCAAAGAAGAGTTCAACCCAATGCTTTATTTCTGTCCGAGTTGATCCTGCTTCGACATTAGAAGTATATTGATTCTTCCCCACCAATAGCCTAACACTTTTTTCTGTAAATACTGCATATTTGATTCCATCCATAAATCCACTTTCTTTCCTATAAGTTCCAGTATTGATAAGAATTCTAGTTCTTACTGTTCATATGTTATAGTATGAATATACCACACCAATTCGTTCTCTAGTAAGATTGGAATTCGAATCTACAGAATCGAACGAATCTCATAGTGAACTCTATCGAAATCGAACTCTATAGAAATAGAAGATCGAAAGAATTCGGAAAACAAGAAAACCTAGCTATCTATATAAATAAACATAAAAGTAAGATTTATTTCTCTGATGATGATGATACAGAGCCAGTTCCACTAGACTGAACTTATGAAACGCTCCCATCCCATTGGTGTGCATCCAGTAGGAATTGAACCTACGAATTCGCCAATTATGAGTTGGGCGCTTTAACCATTCAGCCATGGATGCTTGGATCATCATATATCGTAAATAACTCATTTTCAACCCTACATACATAACCATACTATGCGAACCAAACCCCGGAGAGGTTATGAAGTCCAATTATGGATCTTCGAATTGAGAGAGATATTGAGAGAAATTAAGAATTTTGACTATTTGTTAGATTCATGGACCAAATTCGATTTAGTGGGATCTTTCACTTATCTTTTTTTCCACCAAGAACGTTTTCTAAAACTTTTTGACTCCCGAATTTGGAGTATCCTCCTTGCGGGTTCACCAAGCAACCGATCTTTCACGAGCAAAGTTGTAGTACTGGTTAAGGGTGTAGTACTGATTCTAGTAGCGGTCCTTATATCTCGTATGCACGATCAAACTATGGTCGAAAGAAAAAATCTCTATTTGAGGGGGCTTCTTCCTCTACCTATGAATTCCATTGGACCCAGAAATGATAATACATTGTTTCGGTCTTCCCATAAGTTGGTTGTTTCGCTTCTGTCTCTTCCAAAAGGGAAAAAGATCTCTGAGAGTTGTTTCATGGATCCGAAAGGGAGTCCTTGGGTTCTCCCAATAACTCAAAAGTGTATCATGCCTGACTCGAACTGGGGTTCGCGGTGGTGGAGGAACGGGATCGGAAAAAATAGGGATTCTAGTTGGAAGATATCGAAAGACACCGTAGCTGGAATTGAGATCTCATTCAAAGAGAAAGATATCCAGTATCTGGAGTTTCTTTTTGTATCCTATACAACGGATGATCCGATCGGCAGGGACCACGATTGGGACTGGTTTGATAGCCTTTCTCCGAGGAAGAAGGGAAACAGAATCAACGTGAATTCGGGACAGCTATTCGAAATCTTAGTGAAACACTGGATTTGTTATCTCATGCCTGCTTTTCGTGAAAAAAGACCAATGGAAGGGGAGGGTTTCTTCAAACAACAGGGATCGTATTTTTTGAGGAAGGTATCGAGAGAGAATTGGATTTGGTTAGACAATGGGTGGTTGGGAAACAAGGATCGGTTTTTTAGCAAGGTAGGGAATGTATCGTCAAATATTCACTCTGATTCCACAAGATCTAGTTTCGTTCAAGTAACGGATTCTAGCCAATTGAAAGGATCTTATGATCAATCCAGAGATGCTTTCGATTCCATTAGTAATGAGGATTCGGAATCTCACACATTGATCAATCAAAGAGAGATTCAACAACTCAAAGAAAGATCGATTCTTTTGGATTGGGATCCTTCCTTTCTTCAAACGGAACGAACCGAGATAGAATCAGACCGATTCCCGAAAAGCCTTTCTGGAGATTCCTCACTGTCCCGGCTATTCGCGGAACGTGAGAAGCAGATGATTCGGCATCTGCTTCCGGAAGAAATCGAAGAATTTCTTGGGAATCCTACAAGATCAATTCGTTCTTTTTTCTCTGACAGATGGTCCGAACTTCATCTGGGTTCGAATCCTACTGAGAGGTCCGATCCTAAATTGTTGAAGAAACAACACGAGGTTTCTTTTGTCTCTTCCAGGCGATCGGAAAAGAAAGAAATAGTGGATCTATTCAAGATCATTCCGTATTTACAAAAGACCATCTCAATTCATCCTCTTTCATCAGATCCGGGATGTGAAATGGTTCCGAAGGATGAACCGGATCTGGACAGTTCCAATAAGATTTCATTCTTGACCCAAAATCCATTTTTTGATTTCTTTCATCTATTCCATGACCGGAGCAGGGTGGGGTACACGTTACACCACGATTTTGAATCAGAAGAGAGATTTTTCAAAATAGCAGATCTACTCATTCTATCAATCACCAAGCCGGATCTGGTGTATAAAAGGGTATTTTTTCCTTTTTCTGAGGCGCAGAGGCGTTTTCAATTTCAAGGAGTGTTCGATCGATATCATCATCATCGAGATCGCTTACGTATTCATCGATTTCGCTATCGATTCCGTATTCATCTGAATCGATTCCGTATTCATCGATCTCGATTCCGTATTCATCTGACTCGATTCCGTATTCATCTGACTCGATTCCGTATTTCTCTGAATCGAGATCGATTCTGGATTCCTCTGAATCGATTCCGTATTCATCTGAATCGAGATCGATTCCGTACTCATCTAAATCGATTCCGTATTCATCTGAATCGATTCTGTAGTCATCTGAATCGATTCTGTAGTCATCTGAATCGATTCTGTAGTCATCTGAATCGATTCCGTATGAATCCGACTCAATATTTGATTGATTGGGCCGAGTTTATGGTCAAACTGTCGAAGTCACATCCCTTTTTGACGAAGTCCCCTCGTTTCCTTTTGTCAAAGGCATCTTTATTTTTGTCGAATTCACTTCCCTTTTGGTCGAAGTCACTTCTCTTCTTTTTGTCGAAGTCACTTCTCTTTTTGTCCTTTTTGTCGAAGTCACTTCCTTTTTTCTTTTTGAGTATCGGAAGTCCCCCCATTCCTGGGTCTGAGATTCCCATCTATATCTATGAATTGAAAGGGCCGAATGATCCACTCTGCTTGGATGATCATGATCCTTCCAAAAAATCGAAATTCTCGATCAATGGAGGCACACTATCACCCTTTTTGTTCAATAAGACAAAATGGATGATTGACTCATTCCCTACTCGAAAGAATTGCAGGAACAATTTGGATAACACGGATTCCTATTTCTCAATGATATCCCACGATCGAGACAATTGGCTGAATCCCGTGAAACCATTTCATCGAAGTTCCTTGATATCTTCTTTTTCGAAAGCCAATCGACTTCGATTCTTGAATAATCCACATCACTTCTGGTTCTATTGTAACAAAAAATTCCCTTTTTCTGTGGAAAAGGCCCTTCTCAAGAATTCGGATCTTACGTATGGACAATTCCTCAATATCTTGTTCATTCGCAACAAAAGATTTTCTTTGTGCGTCGGTAAAAAAAAACATGTTTTTTTGGAGCGAGATACGATTTCACCAATCGAGTCACAGGTATCTAAGATATTCATCCCTAAGGATTTGCCACAAAGTGGTGACGAAACGTCTAACTTGTACAAATCTTTCCATTGTCCAATTCGATCCGATCCATTCGGTGGTAGAGCTATTTATTCGATCGCAGACATTTCTGGAACACCGCTAACAGAGGGACAAATAGTCCATTTTAAAAGAACGGATTGTCCACCTCTTTCAGATATGAATCTATCTGATTCCGAAGGGAAGCAGTATCTCAATTTCAATTCAAACATGGGTTTGATTCACACTTCCTGGGCTGAGAAATCCAAAAAGAGGAAAAAACGGAGTCTTAGGGTTAAGAAACGGGAGATGGATAGAACCCTTCAACGAGAGCGTGCTTTTTCAAATCTCTCAAAATGGCATCTTTTCCAACCATATATACCGTGGTTCTTTACTTTGACAGGGTTCAAATATCTCAAATTCGCCCTTTTAGATCCTTTTTCAAACCTATTGTGCAGTCACATATCTTTTTTTCAGGATATTCTGGAGACATCATGGTGGATTCTTCAGACAAAATTGTGGGCGATTCTTTCAAAATGGAATCTCAGTGAGATTTCGAGTCATTGTTTACAGATTCGTCTTCGGTCCGCAGAAATGATTCATCGAAATAATGAGTCACCCCTATGGCTGAGATCATCAAATGCTCGGGAGTTGCTCATCCTTTTCGTTCTTCTTGTTGCTGGATATCTCGTGAATACACATCTTCTCTTTGTTTCCCGAGCCTCTAGTGAGTTACAGACGGATTTCAAAAAGATCAAATCTTTGCTGATTCCATCATACATGATTGAGTTGCGACAACTTCTGGATAGGTATCCTACATCTGAGCAAAATTCTTTCTGGTTAACGAATCTCTTTCTAGTTGCTCTGGAACAATTCGTCTATTTTCTAGAAGCAATATGGGGTTCTGCTTTTAACATGCTATTGGGTGGCGGTCCCGCTTATGGGTTCAAATCCATAGGTTCTAAGAAGAAATTTTGGAATAGCAATCTCATCGGTATCATGGATTTCCTAAGGATCCTACCAAATCCCTTCAATCGAATCACTTTTTCGAGAAATACGAGACATCTAAGTCGTACAAGTAAAGAGATCTATTCATTGCTAAGAAAAAACGTGAACGTTGAGTGGATTGATGATCAAATAGAATCCTGGGTCACGAACAGTGATTTGATTGAGGATGAAGAAAGAGAATTCTTGGTTCAGTTCTCCACCTTAACGACAGAAAAAAGGATGGATCAAATGCTATTGAGTCTGACTCATAGTGATGGTTTATCAAAGAATGACTCTAGTTATCAAATGGTTGAACAACTGGGATCAATTTACTTACGATACGTAGTTGACATTCATCAAAAGGATCTAATGAATTATGAGTTCAATAGATCCTGTTTAGCCGAAAGACGGATATTCCTTGCTCATTTTCAGACAATCACTTATTCACAAACCTCGTGTGGGGCTAATTTACGATCTCATGGAAAACCCTTTTCGCTCCGCTTAGCCCTATCCCCCTCTAGGGGTATTTTAGTGATAGGTTCGATAGGAACTGGACGATCCTATTTGGTCAAATCCCTCGCGACAAACTCCTCTGTTCCTTTCATTACGGTAGTTCCGAACAAGTTCCTGGATGACATGTTTTATCAGATCGATCCTTATGAGAGTGATAGTGACGTTGAGGATCTTTTTTATGATTCTAGTGATAGTGATGATAGTTACGCTATTGATATTGATGAGAGTGACGCTATTGATATTGATGAGAGTGACGATAGCGATAGCGATGATGACCTTGATATAGATGATATAGAGCTGCTAAATGAGCTAACTACGGATAGGGATAGACTCCTACTAGAGCGATTTAGTATCCTCCTTCCATTCGAAGTAGCAAAAGCAATGTCCCCTTGCATACTATGGATTCCAAACATTCATGATCTGTCTGTGCGTGCGTCGAATGACTTATCCCTCGGTCTATTAGTGAACTCTCTCTCCAGGGATTGTGAAAGATGCTCCACTAGCAATATCCTTGTTATTGCTTCGACTCATATTCCCCAAAAAGTGGATCCCGCTCTAATAGCTCCGAATAAATTAAATACATGCCTTAAGCTACGAAGGCTTCTTATTCCACAACAACGAAAGCACTTTTTCACTCTTTCATATACTCGGGGATTTCACTTGGAAAAGAAACTGTCCCATCCTAATGGATTCAGGTCCATAACCATGGGTTCCAGTGTACAAGATCTTGTAGCACTTACCAATGAGGCCCTATCCATTAGTATTGCACAGAAGAAATCCATTATAGACACTCATACAATTCGATCCGCTCTTCATAGACAAACTTGGAATTTGCGAGCGAAGGTAAGACCGGTTCAGGATCATGGGATCCTTTTCTATCAGATAGGAAGGGCTGTTGCACAAAATGTACTTCTAAGTAATGGCTCCATAGATCCTATATCTATCTATCTGAAGAAGAGATTCCCTAAGGAAGGGGGTTCTTATTTGTACAACTGGTACTTCGAGCTTGCAACGAGCATGAAGAAATTAACGATACTTCTTTATCTTTTGAGTTGTTCTGCCGGATCGGTCGCTCAGGATCTTTGGTCTCTACCCGGACCCGATGAAAAAAATGGGATCACTTCTTATTTGGTTGAGACTGATTCTGCTCTAGTTCGTGGCCTATTAGAAGTATTCGAAGGAGAGGGCACTCTATCCTCTCGGACCGAAAAAGATGGCAGTCAGTTTGATAATGATCGAGTGACATTGCTTCTTCGGTCCGAACGAAGGAA